CKYTWTRKTGAAACTGGTAGACACGCTGCTCTTAGGAAGCAGTGCTAGCGCATCTCGGTTCGAGTCCGAGTAGCGGCAAATTTTATTCTAATAAAAAGAATTCATTTTAGTTTAAGTTATTATCTCAGTTTTTCTTATAGAAATAAATTTTTTTATGTTAATTTCAATTTTCGAACATATATTCATTCATATTGGCCTTTCAATAGTTCTAATTTCAATACTGATTTCAATTTTTGTAGTTGATGAAATTGAAAAACTTTCTTATTCTTACGATAGAATTATTTTAATCCCCTTTTTTTGTTTAACCGGGTTTTTATCTACTTATTGCATTACGTCGGGACATTTTCCTCTAAGTAATTTATCGGAGTCATTTCTTTTTGTTTCATGGAGTTTATCTTTTATTCAAATCATTCCATATTTAAGAAAAAATACAAAATTTTTATGCAAAATAACTAATTCTAGTGTTAGTTTTACCCAAGCCTTTGCTATTTCGCTTTTTCTTAAAGATATAAAACAAGATTCAATATTAGTACCTGGTCTTCAATCTGAATGGTTAATAATGCATGTAAGTATGATGATAATGGGTTACGCAGCCCTTTTATGCGGATCTTTATTAGCCGTAGCATTTATAGTTGTTATATTTAGAAAAAATGCAAAGTTTTTTTTAAAAATAAATTATTCTTTTTCCGCTAACAATTATTATAAGATCCAACTCAGTCAAGAATTAGATTTTTGGAGTTATCGAATTATTAGTTTAGGTTTTATTTTTTTAACCTTAGGATTAGTTTCGGGAGCTGTATGGGCGAATGAAGCATGGGGATCTTATTGGAGTTGGGATCCAAAAGAAACTTGGTCATTTATTACTTGGCTAGTATTTACAATTTATTTGCATATTCGAAGAAACAAAAATAATAGAAGTACGAAGTCTGCAATTGTAGCATCTATAGGTTTTTTTACAATTTGGATATGTTATTTTGGAGTAAACTTAATAGGACTAGGTTTTCATAGTTATGGATTTTTTTCATCAATTTAAAATGAAAGAAAAAGACGTTTATACAAAGCAAAATATAAATGGGAACTAGTCTTTTCATAAACTTCAACCATAACACAAAACTCGTGCTCTGAACTCAAAAACTTAATATTGAAGAGCACGAGTTTTGTGTACTAGAATTTCAAATATAGTTTTTTTAAAAACTTTAGTAAGCTAGACCCATACTTCGGGTTGTTTCAGACCCTAAATAAACTCGAACACTTAAGAAATCGGTTGGACAAGCTGATTCACATCTTTTACAACCGACACAGTCTTCTGTTCTTGGAGCTGAAGCAATTTGTTTAGCCTTACATCCAGTCCAGGGTATCATTTCTAAAACATCAGTAGGGCAGGCTCGAACACATTGCGTACACCCTATACATGTATCATAAATCTTTACAGAATGTGACATTTTATTTGTTCATTTATTAAAATTAATTTACTATCTTTCTCTTTCTTTCCAAATAAGCATTAAAATAAAATTCCCTTGATACTAGATTATTCTCAAACTTTATTCAATTAGAGTAAAAAGCTGTAATTTATTATTTTTTTAATATTTAATATTTTTAACAAGGTTTTGTTTTAATAACATAATTAATATGAATTAAAAATTTATTCTTCATCTTCTTTTAATAGGTTTTTTATAAGAAAGATCTTGCGATTTTTTCTTTATTTGGTTTTCTATTATTTTTTAATTGCAAAATTAAATCATTATAACACAGCAGATTCTTTTTTAACAAATAAGCGAATAAACGTTGTCGTTTTCCCAACATTTTCCGCAAACCTCGTTGTGATAAATAATCTTTTTTGTGCACTTTTAAATGATCAGTAAGTTTATATATTTTCTTAGTCAAATTTATTATTTGAAATTCAACGGATCCTCTATCTCCTTTTCCAGAAAGATCTATTTTTTTAATCATAAAAGAAAGTTCCTCTTCATTTAAATATACATTTAATCTGTCAAATTCATCAAAAACTATATTTTTTTATTTTTAATTGCGATACCAATAATAAAATTTTAATTATGGTGAAATTTCACACCTCATTTTAAACTTCATTCATAAAATACAATAGATATTAAAAGAAAAAAAGTACTAATTAATATTTCCTTAAATCGAAGTATAATATAGTTTAATTTTTATTTAGATTTAGACAGCTTTTACAGAATTTAAAAATTAGAGAAGTTCTCCCAGTTTCGATACTACCTACCTTACGCTATTAAGTTAACCGAAGGTAGATAGTACTTCTACGAGGAAATTTTTAATGGTAAATACATAAGGGTTCTTAACATACTAAAATGAATCCCACTATTAGTATAAAACCAATACCTATTCATACAAGCTAAGTCTTCCAATCTAGAATTAGGCCAAATAAAAAACTCAATAACTTTTTTTTGCTCTTCCGAAAATTTCTTACATTTTTTGGTATCGGTATCTGTCCACTTACTTATATTTTTTAGCTTTGAATTTAAACACAGTAAAATTCGTAATTCTCGACGCCGTCTCGATGATAACATATTTTCTGGGATAAGATATTCAACATTATTCTTGTTTTTGGGTTGAATTATTTTTTTTTTTTTATATGATTTATTAGTTAGATATTTTATTTTATTAACCAACGAAATGTTGAGGAGTTTATACATAAGAAACTTTCCATGTTTGTTAATGGACAGAGGAAGGGGCTCAAAAGTCAATGCTTTTTCTTTTAAAAATTCTGGAACACCTATATGCTCAAGTGCTTCTAAAGTAAGCTCTTTTATCCCAATTTCTGGCATTATATGCACATTTAATTTTTGCCTTTGAATAGAAGATAGGAACACTGCATTTTGATTTATTAGTCTAAGTAGAAGACATAAGATTTGGATATTTTTGAAACCACTTTTTTTAAAAATAAAATCCCCTCTCAATTGAAAAAGTAAATGTTTTTTTAGGAAAGATTTTATATATGCTAGTTGGGGATCTTCATCTGTTTCCTCATTTTTTTCACTTTCAGTTCTATTTTTCTTTTGATTTTTCGCTTCCTCATTTTTTTGTTTATCAGTTTTTATTTTTGGTTTATTTTTAATTTTACGTGAAAGTTTTTTAAAAATAAAGTTGGAAAGGAGTAGTAGTTGACTTTGTACAATCCATGGTTTAAGTTTATATACATTAAGGAGTAATACAAATTCTGAAAATAGCCAACATTCTATACTTGTCACGGGCTTTTTTAATAGCGCGTGATTCAATCCCAGCCAATCAATTAAAGATTTTTTGAACTTCAATCGAGTTGGTTTGTCTTTTTTGTCAAAACAAGGAACTAGAAGTTCCTTCTCTTTTTTGAAAATTTGCTGGATCAATTCCAATAATTCTATCACTTCGATTAATTCATAATTATAAGTTTTATCTGGATTACCGCACGACGTAAAGGGAATCCAGGATTCAATAATTCCCTTTTTTTTAAGAGAAAAATGAATATTTTCAAAACTTAAATACTTTCTATCAATATTTTTTTCTATATATGGAATATAAATCCTTTCGATTTTTTTAAGGCCTATATTTTTTGTTAGCACAAACAAAGAGTTTTGCGACATATTTTGATTATACGAAATCCGCTGTTGTTGCGATACTGAACTAGGTCTACAAGCGGCACGTTTTTTTTTAAAATTAAGGAATTTATAGGATACAAGATCATATGTATAGCATTTTTCAAAATTTTGTTTTTTCTGTTTCTTCAATATTAAGTTAGTAATATTTAAATTTAAACTTCTCCTAGAATTTGATTTATTTGAATATCTTTTTTTAAGTTTACGCCAGTTTTTTTTTTTTTCAACAAAACTAGACCAAACAATCGGAGATAAATCATATTGAGCAGTTCTTCGTAACCAATTTTTCCATTTCTGTTTTTTAAGTTGTGTCAATTTTTTATGTCTTTTGTCCGTTTGAACTAAACCGTGTGTAACAAATAATTCCTTTATTCTATTGTTAGTGACAAGAGACGTCCCCTGAGAATTAAGAACCAATCTTAATTTAAATGTATTAAAAATATCTGTTTGCTGTGATATTTTGTAAAATACATATGCTTGTGATAATTGATAAAATTTATCAAAATTTTGTTGAATTTTTTTATTTTGTTCATTGTTAGAACCACATCCATCAATGAAATTTGTTCTTGTTTCATTAAATAATTGGTTAATAAGTCGACAAATCGATACGGTATTAAAAAGAAAACCATTATATATTTTTTGAGTAAATATTTTATAAAAATATTTAAAAGGAGAGAAGATATAGATTAATTTAGTTTTTTTTCTGTTAAAGATTTTTTGAGAAAAACTTATATTTAGTCCGAGTGTTAATCTTTTTTTTTTTTCAGTCATTTTTTCAAGTTTTTTTTTTTTTAGACTGATCCTTTTTGTGACAGCTTCAAATTTTTCATGTTGACTAAATTTATTAAAAGGTTCATTTCCTTCTAATGGATCCGTTCCTTCTTCGTTCATCAAATTAGGATCGAACGTTCTTTTTTCGTTTAACAATAAAAGAATGTTTATTTTTCTAATCCTTTTGTCAAGTTCCGCTAAAATGGGTTTAAGAAAAGAAAGTTTTTTTCGTGGTCTACCAAAAATACGGTCCGTTTCCTGTCCCCAAATTGTTAAGAAACAAAAGTTCTCACTCGCCGCTAATAATTGTTTTTCTTCGTTCCAAGGTTTGAGGCAGAAAGGAGATAAAATTTTTATCTGAATACCTTCTGTCAACCAATTTCTAGGAAATTCTTTTTCACCTAATGGAACACCATTATAAGTACATCGAACGTGAATTTCTTTCTCGAATTCTTCAAAATCTTCAGCCCATTCAGAATTTTGAAAGAATAACATACGTGCAATATTTTTGACAATTATTAATGAAGGTAAGATAATCTTTTTTCTCAAACTTGATTGGGTTATTAACAAAAACCCTCTTAAGATTTGGGTTAGCTCAAAACTATCCCAGGCTTCCGC